TTTTCTCTTTTTTCTTTTTCCATTCATCATTATTGTATTTATTCTTACCTTCATACTTAAATCGAGATATTGGACATAGAATGCCAATTTGAAAAATGTAAAAAAAGGAGTAATCCGCTGTGACACGTTCACTAAAAAAAAATCCTTTTGTAGCTAATCATTTATCGGGAAAAATGGAAAAACTCAACATGAGGGAGGAGAAAGAAATTATAGTAACTTGGTCTAGGGCATCTACCATTATACCCACAATGATTGGCCATACAATCGCTATTCATAATGGAAAGGAACATTTACCTATTTATATAACAGATCATATGGTAGGTCATAAATTGGGAGAATTCGCGCCTACTCTAACTTTCGCAAGACATGCAAGGAACGATAATCAATCTCGTCGTTAATTGAATTTATATAATCTAAAATTCAAAATAGAAAATAAAGTAAGTAGATAAAGAAGGCACTTTTTATTCATTGGTGGGGGATAACCTTATGATAAGGAGAAAGAACTCGCGTTCGAGTACAGAAGTAAAAGTTTTAGCTCAACATATATGTATGTCTGTTTTCAAAGCACGAAGAGTAATTGATCAGATTCGCGGGCGTTCCTATGCGGACACACTTATGATACTGGAACTCATGCCTTATTGGGCATCTTATCCCATTTTGAAATTGGTTTATTCTGCAGCATCAAACGCTACTCATAACCTGGGCTTGAAGGAAGTGAATTTATTTATTAGTCAAGCTGAAGTCAATGGGGGTGCTATTGTGAAAAAGTTAAGACCTAGAGCTCGAGGACGGAGTTATCCGATAAAAAGATCCACTTGTCATATCAAAATTGTATTGAAGGATAGAAGAAAATCATTTATAAATTTATAATTATAAGTGCTTATATTACCTATAAATGGTATAAAAATATAAAAAAAAAATATGGGACAAAAAATAAATCCACTTGGTTTCAGACTCGGTACAAACCAAAATCATCATTCCTTTTGGTTCGAACAACCAAAATATTTTTATGAGGGACTAAAGGAAGATGAAAAAATAAGGAATTGTATCAAGAAATATGTACAAAAAAATAAGAAAACATCTTTGGGTTTCGAAGGAATTGCACGTATAGGAATTAAAAAAAGAATCGATTTGACCCAAGTAATAATATATATTGGATTCCAAAATTTATTAATAGAGGGCCAAACGCGAGGAATGGAAGAATTACAGATGAATGTACAAAAGGAATTTCATTCTGTGAACCGAAGATTCAACATTGCTATTACAAAAGTTGAAAAACCTTATGGCCAACCTAATATTCTTGCGGAATATATAGCTTTACAATTAAAAAGTAGAGTTTCGTTTCGAAAGGCAATGAAAAAAGCTATTGAATTAACTGAACAAGCAGATACAAAAGGAATTCAAGTGCAAATCGCAGGGCGTATCGACGGAAAAGAAATTGCGCGTGTCGAATGGATCAGAGAAGGTAGGGTTCCCCTACAAACAATTCGCGCTAAAATTGATTATTGTTCCTATCCAATTCGAACTATCTATGGAGTATTAGGCATAAAAATTTGGATATTTGTAGACGAAGACTAATGGACCTTTATTTATCTTTCCATTTGGTTCAGTGATAGAAGACAAAATTACAAACTGTTTCATTCTTTTTCCATTAAATCAAAGAAAGATTAACAATTCTATAAGGTTGAATAAAAATTAGATTGATCATTTATATTTATATTTAGTATAATTAATTGCTATGCTTAGTGTGTGATTCGTTAGTTTTTTTATTTAGAGTTGCTAGTTGGGATTCAAAAAACAAAAAGAATTGACCGACCCCTACTATGTATTATGAACTTAGTAACTATATAAACTAATAACCAACTTATTGCTTCGTATTGTCGAGATTCCAAGAAACAGTCACTATATGACTGGATCGATCATATAGTTGTAGCAACTGAAAATTTTTCCATTTCCATTTATATTTATATAGAAAAATCTGATTCTCGGTTGTGAAACAAAAATGGAGGGATGTGGATAAATAGAAGATGATAGAAAGAGAGAACAAAAATATCAATGATATATGATTCCAATATGTATGGTCTATGAATCATCTCATAAAAGGCAGTGTGATAAAGCATCAATACTGATATAAATAAAATAATAAAGAGCCCGGGGTTAATAGAAACTGAGGAGATTGATCCGCACGGGAACAAATTTTTTTGGGGGCTCCATTGCAGAATTCAGGCCTAACCATTAATGGCGAAGCTATGGGAACGACAGAACCCGTGATTGTATAGGATTCTATTGAAAACGAATCCTAATGATTCATTGGGTGGGATGGCGGAACGAACCAAGAACAAATTGATTTATTCTAAATGGCCGCGGTGGATTAACCCGACGAATAAATAAAGAAAGAGTCAATATTCGCCCGCGAACCTTTATTTATTGGTATATTGGTATTGGATTAAATTAATATATGAAATTAAAAATTAATATATTTTGGTGTGATTGATAGGAGTAAAAATAATAATTATCTATAAATATACATAAAAAAAAAGATATACGTTCGACTGTATATCTTGTATATACAGCTTACTATATAACAATAACAAATGAAATATCAAAAAATCCCATTACTCTATTACTAAGTGTATTATTTATTAGATACATGTGTATCTGGAATAGCATTGAATCATTTCATTCGCGAGGAGCTGGATGAGAAGAAACTCTCATGTCCGGTTCTGCAGTAGAGATGGAATTAAGAAACAACCATCAACTATAACCCCAAAAGAACCAGATTTCGTAAACAACATAGAGGAAGAATGAAGGGAGTATCTTGTCGAGGCAAACATATTTGCTTCGGCCGATATGCTCTTCAGGCACTTGAACCCGCTTGGATCACGGCTAGACAAATAGAAGCAGGACGGAGAGCAATGACACGATATGTGCGTCGTGGTGGAAAAATATGGGTACGCATATTTCCCGACAAACCTGTTACAGTCAGACCTACGGAAACACGTATGGGTTCGGGGAAGGGATCCCCTGAATATTGGGTATCTGTTGTTAAACCGGGTCGAATACTTTATGAAATGGGCGGAATCTCGGAAACCGTAGCCAGAGCAGCTATTGAAATAGCTGCGTGCAAGATGCCTATACAAACTCAATTCATTATTGCAGGATAGGGGTATAGAAGTAGACAAAAAGGTATTGAGGATGAAAAACGCAAGTTTATTTATTTCTGGACAGATAATATTTCTTTTTTTTTTCCTTCATTCTTTGTATTGAAATAACAGATTAAAATAAAAATGATATGATTCAACCTCAGACCCTTTTGAATGTAGCGGATAACAGCGGAGCTCGAAAATTGATGTGTATTCGAATCATAGGAGCTGGTAATCACCGATATGCTCATATTGGTGACGTTATTGTTGCTGTAATCAAAGAAGCAGTACCCAATATGCCTCTAGAAAGATCAGAAGTAATTAGGGCTGTAATTGTACGTACATGTAAAGAACTCAAACGTGACGACGGTATGATAATACGATATGATGACAATGCCGCAGTTGTTATTGATCAAAAAGGAAATCCAAAAGGAACTCGAGTTTTTGGTGCGATCGCTCAGGAATTGAGACAGTTTAATTTTACTAAAATAGTTTCATTAGCTCCCGAGGTATTATAAATACTAGTGGATTAGACTAGGATCTAGTAGGGTATCTGAAATAGATCAATTAATAGATTGTGTCTCACGCATATACTTTATAAACTTTATAAAAATGTGAATAATATATAAATGAAAATAAAAGAAAGAAAAAACATGTTGATTATATCAAAATTAGGAGGTAACAATAATTATAGTTCTTCATGGGTAAGGATACTATTGCCAATATAATAACTTCGATAAGAAATGCTGACATGGATAAAAAAGGAACGGTTCGAATAGCATCTACTAATATCGCCGAAAACATTGTGAAAATACTTCTACAAGAGGGTTTTATTGAAAACGTTCGGAAACATCAAGAAGGTCACAAATATTTCTTGGTTTCAACCCTGCGACATAGAAGGACTAGAAAAGGGACATATAGAACTATTTTCAAGCGTATCAGCCGACCCGGTCTACGAATCTATTCCAACTATCAACGAATTCCTAAGATTTTAGGCGGAATGGGGATTGTAATTCTTTCTACTTCTCGGGGTATAATGACAGATCGAGAAGCTCGACTAGAAAGAATTGGGGGAGAACTTTTGTGTTATATATGTTGATCCTCCCCCTCGGGTATCCTAATTTTATCTCTAACTTCCTTTCCATTTATTTGTGAAATAGAGAGGAAAAGTTAGTTATATAACCCTTCCTCTATTAGTTTATTAGTTGATACTTCAGGGGGGTTACCTGGAATGAAAGAACAAAAATTGATTCATGAAGGTTTAATTACTGAATCAACTCCAAACGGCATGTTCCAAGTCTGTTTAGATAATGAAGATCCAATTCTGGAGTATGTTTCAGGGAAGATCCGGCGACGGATACTACCAGGAGATAGAGTGAAAATCGAAGTAAGTCCTTATGATTCAACCAGAGGACGTATATATAATTTATAGACTTCGCAAGAAAGATTTGAACGATTAGGTGATGCTTTAAATATTCCTTTCGTGGGGATACAATTCGACGTTACAAAACCAATAAATTTATTATTATTATTATTTTTTTTTTTCAAGGAGTAGATTCAGAATTAAGGTAAGGAATTCTAAATATGAAAATAAGGGCTTCTGTTCGTAAAATTTGTGAAAAATGTAGACTGATCCGCAGGCGTGGACGGATTATAGTTATTTGTTCCAATCCGAGACATAAACAAAGACAAGGGTAATCTTTCTAAAAAAGAACTTTATAAACTAAAGGAAGGATTTTTGTAAAAAAAAAAGAAAGGATCCGTTTTAGCATGAGATAGATATCTCCGTATATTTCTGTATATTTCTGACTCATATTTATGAGATAATAAAATATGACAAAACCCATACCAAGAATTGGTTCACGTAAAAATGGACGTAGAATACCAAAAGGAGTTATTCATGTTCAAGCGAGTTTCAACAATACCATTGTAACTGTTACAGATGTACGAGGTCGGGTGGTTTCTTGGGCCTCCGCGGGTTCTTGTCCTTCTAAATTAAAAGGCCCAAGAAAAGGAACACCTTATGCTGCTCAAGAAGCGGCTTATATGGCTATTCATACAGTAGTGGATCGGGGTATGCAACGAGCAGAAGTTATGGTAAAAGGCCCCGGTCTCGGAAGAGATGGAGCATTACGAGCCATTCGTAGAAGTGGTATACTATTAAGTTTCGTACGTGATGTAACACCTATGCCACATAATGGATGTCGACCTCCTAAAAAAAGACGTGTGTAGAAATAAGACTTAAACAGATTTCAAGAGAAAAAAATGATTTAATGATCTGATCAAATAATAATATTAGTATGGTTCGAGAAGAAGTAGTGGGATCCACTCGAACATTACAGTGGAAGTGTGTTGAATCAAGAGTAGACAGTAAGTGTCTTTATTATGGTCGTTTCATTCTGTCCCCGCTTATGAAAGGTCAAGCCGATACCATAGGTATTGCCATGCGAAGGGCTTTACTAGGAGAAATAGAAGGAACATGTATCACACGCGCAAAATCTGAGAAGGTACCACATGAATATTCTACGATAGCTGGTATTGAAGAATCAGTACATGAAATTTTAATAAATTTGAAAGAAATTGTATTAAGAAGTAATCTCTATGGAGTTAGAGATGCATCCATTTGTGTCAGGGGTCCTAGATGCGTAACCGCTCAGGATATCGTCGCGCCGCCTTCTGTGGAAATAGTTGACACAACACAGCATATAGCTAAATTGACGGAACCCATTGATTTGTGTATTGGATTACAAATCAAGAGAGATCGCGGATATCGTATGAAACCCACAAATAACTCTCAAGATGGAAGTTATCCTATAGATGCTGTATCCATGCCTGTTCGAAATACAAATCATAGTATTTATTCTTATAGGAATGGGGATAAAAAACAAGAGATACTTTTTCTAGAAATATGGACGAATGGAAGTTTAACTCCTAAGGAAGCACTTTATGAAGCTTCTCGTAATTTGATTGATTTATTTATTCCTTTTCTACAGGCGGAGGAGGAGTACATTCACTTCAAGGAAAATAAAAACAGGTTTACTCTACCCTCTTTTACCTTTCAAGATAGATTAACTAATCTAAAGAAAAACAATCAAAAAGCAATTCCATTGCAATGTATTTTTATTGACCAATCAGAATTGCCTTCCAGGACCTATAATTGTCTCAAAAGGTCCAATATACATACATTATTGGACCTTTTGAGCAACAGTCAAGAGGACCTTATGAGAATTGAATATTTTCGCATAGAAGATGTAAAACAGATATTGGACACCCTAAAGAAGCATTTCGCAATTGATTTACCTAAAAATAAGTTTTTATTTTAAATCCATTGTAATGTTATCTTTCTTTTTTATCTTTTTTAGATAAGAAAATTCGTTTTTAATCTTGAGCACGATCCACACTCGGAATGGAGTATAATAAAATTAATGTATCTAGGGAAGATTCACTTTGAAGCGACTATTCCCTAGATACTTATGTTGTGATATTTCACGGCGGAATCAATTTAAAAAAGACCTAAAGTTAGGGATTTATCAATAGGTAATGTTGCTCCAATACCTAACCAAAGAGCTACTGTGGTACCGATCAAAAAGACTGTTGTAGCTACTGGACGACGAAATGGATTTTGGAATTTATTGACATTCTCCAAAAAGGGTACTGTCAATAATCCAATTGGTACTGAAACCATTAAAAGAACACCCAATAACTTATTGGGTACTGTGCGGAGTATTTGAAATACGGGAAAGAAGTACCATTCAGGTAATATTTCCAAAGGCGTTGCAAATGGATCCGCCGGTTCACCAATCATTGAAGGTTCTAGAACCGCTAAACCTACGTTACATGCAATAGTACCTAGAATAACTACTGGAAAAATATATAAAAGATCATTTGGCCATGCGGGTTCTCCATAATAATTATGCCCCATGCCTTTAGCCAATTTAGCTCTTAATACAGGATCATTCAAGTCAGGTTTCTTTGTTATTGGGATAGGTGAATTCTTAGTTCTTATGGATCCATCCCCCGAAGGAATCGGACATGATAATTTTTCATCATCCGGCTCGAGCAAGAATCAAAGGAATGAAAGAAATAGATCATAGAAAATCTATATTTCATACATATCCACACATATATAATGAATCTATGTAAGAAAAGATTTCTCAGATTCAATTTTCCGAAGTTACAACTATTCATTGCAAAAAATTCCGTTCTTACAGGTAAATGCTCAATATCCAAGTAGGCTTACAAATTTGATCATGAGCAAGTGCTTTTTGGATTGTCTCGTGTCTTTTGATTGGTGTTTATCCCCGTAACATTTTTATTTTCTTACATACAAACAAAGTATTTACTTGTTACTAATAAAGTCTAGCCCCTTTTTTCCTTAGATCCCCTATTTCACTCCGATAGTCTCATAGATCTGGATCGATGCAGAGGAAATGAATGCATTTCCATACTATAAAATAAAAGAAATAAGTTAAGTGGAATAGATAGAACATTGGATCACGCCGCATCGCTTATTCGATATTCTACGGGATCTTACGGAGCCTATTCATGCATGATATGATTTGGGTATGATCATAGAAAAATTATCCTCAAGCGAACCGGCCTATCCCTGCTATGTATGGGGACTTACGTGGTGGTTGGATGCGGAAACACGTTTGATTGCGAATTCCAACGTGGCGGATCATATATCTGCATGGCCCAATCAATAGTTCAAGTCGCACACTCCCATAATCCATCGTCTCTTCGGAGAATCCACTTCAACTATTCGTATCAAGTAAGTATACAATACTTCAGAGTTGAAGAGAAGTATCCAAATAACATGTCTTATTTTTTCAATAATCCATATTTTTAGCAATAAAATACAAGAGTATTGTTCCTCACCGAAATTATATATGATCAATTACAAATATCTATGATCTGTCTTCTCTATAAAGGACCTGAAATACCTTGCTTACGTATCATTGGGAAATGCATTAACATAAATACGGAAGTAAGAAGAGGCAATACAAAAGTGTGTAAACTATAAAAACGGGTCAGAGTGGATTGGCCAACACTAGTACTTCCGCGTAATAACTCTACCAAAGGCGATCCTATTACAGGAATTGCTTCAGGTACTCCTGTCACGATTTTTACTGCCCAATAACCAATTTGGTCCCAAGGTAAGGAATACCCAGTTACACCAAAAGATGCAGTCAATACGCCCAGAATCACACCTGTAACCCAAGTTAATTCGCGGGGTTTTTTAAATCCACCTGTGAGATACACACGAAATACGTGCAGGATCATCATTAGAACCATCATACTTGCTGACCATCGATGAACTGATCGGATTAACCAACCAAAGTTGGCTTCGGTCATTATGTATTGAACAGAGGAAAAAGCCTCTGTAACGGTCGGACGATAGTAAAAAGTCATAGCAAAACCTGTAGCTACTTGTACTAAAAAACAAGTAAGTGTGATACCCCCGAGACAATAAAATATGTTGACATGAGGAGGAACATATTTACTAGTTATATCATCTGCAATCGCCTGAATCTCGAGACGTTCCTCGAACCAATCATATACTTTATTGAGATAGGTAACCCAAGGAAAGAGACTCCCCCTCTGAGAACCGTATATGAGAATTTCATCTCGTACGGCTCAAGCGGAAACACACAAATACGGGTTTTAACGGATATGTAATAGATAGAAAGTTCAAAACTTCTTAGCTACTTAATTCGATATTCGGATTTGCTCCGAAGATACGAAATAACAAAAATCCGGAATCTATTCTTTGTGATGATAATGCCAAAAATATCAAGTTGGCTCCTCTGTCCTTCTTTTCTTTATGTTAATTGTTACAGGCCTCTTGAATCTTCTATTCCCTATTTCTTTTTTATTTCTTATTTGTTTTTTTTTTGTGCGTAATGTGGGTTGACTCTTGTTTTACTATTGTTTGATAGGAATTCTCTTGTTAAGACCCTATGAATCAATTGAAACCTCAGATTCATACTAGAACCACGGTGATTTAATAAAGCCCAAGCTAACGCAAAGGTTCTCTGAGTCAGAACCCTTTGATCATCACTTATTCAATAAATGGATGTAATGACTCCATAAAATCTAGAGAAATAGTTGTCCTTCGATCAAAATCAGTCTGAAGGAATAAAAATCGTTTGATTTAGAAAATACCTATTTAACAAAGTTTTTTTGAGTCCGGTCGCGAGGTCTGACTGAATAGTAGGTATGAATCATAGTTCAAATATTTCTTTTCTTGATCTATTCCATATATTTATATTCTGTGCTCCAGATATTAGAATAAATATCCGACGAGGTAGAATCATCTTGATAGAGATGACAGACCATTCTCTGTATTATCAATAGGATCAATTATAACAAGTCACACACTCATATTCCGGAAATACCGAAACAAAAAATTTCCACGATCGAACTACCAGAATGGGCTAGAAACCCGAGTCTTAAGTAATTTTTTGTTTGATTGAAAAACTAGAACTTTCTAGTTCCTATGAAGCTAACTCATTAAAATTCCATCCAGTAAAACGGAAGAATTATAAATTTCTAAAATAATAGATAGGAATATCGCAAATAGAGCCATTGCGACCCCCATAAGTGGGGTAGTTCCCCAGCCCGGAGCTACTTTACCATATTCCGAATTCAATGGTTTCAATAAACCCCCTACATTAGTAGATCTTGGACGAGATCTAGAACTACCCTCAACAGTTTGTGTAGCCATACCAAAAATCCTATTTAATCATTGCTTAAGATCTGTTGACTTTGTATACCATTTCGTTGTAGTTGTAAATAAATAAATAAACGATCTTATCGTAGATCCATTGTGATCTTGAAGTTATCTAGAAATGGAAACCGCAACCCTAGTCGCCATCTTCATATCTGGTTTACTTGTAAGCTTTACTGGGTACGCTTTATATACCGCTTTTGGGCAACCCTCTCAACAATTAAGAGATCCATTCGAAGAACACGGGGACTAGTTGAAGTAATGAGCCTCCCATACCCATATTGGGAGGCTCATTACTTCAATTGATATAATGAAAAATCATTTCATTTTTTTAGTTGGAACCTTAGGCGGTTCTCGAAAAAAGATAGCGAAAAAAATGATTCCTAAAGTCGAGACTAAGAGGAATGTATAAACCAATGCTTCCATAGATTCGATCGCGGTTTACAATTATAGCTTCCACACCTATTTATTTGGGATCATTAGAAAGAAAAAAAATCAAAGAAAAGATGGTGATTCAAGTCAAGATTTCTCTGATATCTATGTCAAATCAACAAAATAAAATAGAGACGAAAGATACCAGAGTAGTATTGTATCAGACTACTTGTCTTCTTGTAGTTGGATCTCCCAGTTTTTGGAATGCTCCAAATTCCACTTGAGCATCCAAATCTGGATCAATACCAGCAAAAACATCTCTGAACAAGGTTCTAGCGCCATGCCAAATGTGTCCGAAAAAGAAGAGTAAAGCAAACGTAGCATGCCCAAAAGTGAACCAACCCCTCGGACTACTACGAAAAACACCATCAGATTTCAAAGTAGCCCGGTCTAATTCAAAAATTTCACCTAATTGGGCACGTCTAGCATATTTTTTCACAGTAGCGGGATCACTATAACTGACTCCATTGAGTTCCCCACCATAGAACTCCACAGTTACACCTACTTGTTCGACACTATACTTCGATTCTGCCCTTCTAAAAGGAACATCGGCTCTCACAATCCCGTCTCCATCTACCAAAACTACCGGGAATGTTTCAAAAAAAGTAGGCATACGACGTACAAAAAGCTCGCGACCTTCTTTATCTCTAAAGATGGGATGTCCTAACCACCCAACAGCTATGCCATCCCCGCTGTCCATTGAGCCTGCTCTGAATAATCCCCCTTTTGCTGGATTATTACCAATGTAATCATAAAAAGCTAATTTTTCAGGAATTTTAGACCAAGCTTCTGATAAACTCAGATTCTCGGATAGTCCGGCGCCAACTCTTCGATATATTTCTTGCTGGAAGTATCCCTGATCCCACTGATAACGAGTGGGACCAAATAATTCGATTGGGGTAGTTGCTGAACCATACCACATAGTTCCAGCAACTACGAAAGCTGCAAAAAAAACAGCAGCGATACTACTGGAAAGTACAGTTTCAATATTGCCCATACGTAATCCTTTGTATAGCCGTTGAGGCGGACGGACACTAAGATGGAATAGGCCCGCTAATATGCCCAATGTACCCGCTGCAATATGATGAGAGGCTATTCCTCCCGGAACAAAAGGATCAAAACCTTCCGCACCCCACGCTGGATTTACAGATTGCACTTTTCCAGTTAGCCCATAAGGATCGGACACCCATATTCCAGGACCATACAAGCCTGTTACATGAAATGCGCCAAAGCCAAAGCAAGCCAACCCTGAGAGAAATAAATGAATTCCAAAGATCTTGGGCAAATCTAAAGAAGGTTTTCCCGTACGTTCATCAGAGAATATTGCTAGGTCCCAATAGACCCAATGCCAGATAGCTGCCAAGAAGCACAATCCGGAAAAGAAAATATGTGCCCCCGCCACACCTTCATAACTCCAAATACCCGGATTCGTTATAGTTCCTCCTGAAATACTCCAACCGCCCCATGAATTGGTTATTCCTAAGCGAGTCATGAAAGGTATAACGAACATACCTTGTCTCCACATTGGATCAAGAACGGGGTCAGAGGGATCAAAAACCGCTAATTCGTATAGAGCCATCGAACCGGCCCAACCAGAAACTAGAGCTGTATGCATTATATGGACAGAAATCAATCGACCGGGATCATTCAATACGACAGTATGAACACGATACCAAGGCAAACCCATGGAAATACCCCTTTTTTAAAAATAAATAGAAACTATGTAACTTTATCGCATTGGAAAAGACTATACTCTGTACCTAATCTTTTCAGTAGATTCTGTATGAGAAAGGGTTAATATTTATTCTGTTCCTATTGAAAATAAGGGAACATTTATGTTCGTAAGAACAAAGAGAAGCAGATTTATTCTATACCGGATAAGTACCAATACGCAATGGGGATTGAGCCCTTTTTGGGGAACGAATGTATAGATACTTGTTTATCATTCACACGATCGCCCCATTCGTTAAAATGGGTTCTTTATTCATTCTATCTTTTTCTATGAGCCTTACAATCTATGTTTAATATGTATAAAATACAATAAAAAGAAAAAAAAAAATTATGAAGACAACAAACCCATTGTTACGTTTCCATATTAAAGTGAAGTATAGTACCTCATTTTTTTCATTCATTTAATGCCCCTTGGTGTTCCAAAAGTGCCTTTTCGGAGTCCTGGAGAGGAAGATGCAACTTGGGTTGACTTATAGTGCGACTTGTCAGACATATTGGGTCATATGGGATTTACCCGTTCTCTCTCCCGATCGAGATATCCTCTCTTTTGCCTAAGAAATATTGATTGAACCATCAATCATTCGGAGCGCGAAGTGCAATTAGATCAATTTATATTTGGGATCCATATTATCAATTAGAAGAATTTATGGTTGACTTGGACCGATAAAATAAAGTATCCAGGCTCCGTTCAGAAAATACCAAATTGGTAATATATGTACGATTACTACTTGTATCATAAACATTCTTATGTTTACTATAGGAATGATCTCAAACTGCCAATCAATGGAATAATGGTATGATGAATACATTGAATAGCTGAGAGAAAGCATGAAACGAATAAAAAAAAAAGAAGTCGTAGAAAAAAGAAGTGGTACTGAGATCATTTGCCCTATATGTGTAAATAGAATTCCGACAGATCTTTACCCGGAGTAGAACATGAACCTAAAAGAATTGAAAGGGCCCATTCAGGAACAAGAAAATTACATCGTGATTTGAATTTCGATGAAACAATACATCAATGGAGGTTAGTTCACTAAGTTCAGTCATTTTTTTTTTTTTAAGGGAGGCCCCATGTTTTTTGAAAAATGGAAAAAGCCCTTCACCTTCATTAGAAAAACAAAAATCTGTTACAAAAAAAGAAATAAGACTTGAATCGACACATTGATTCTTTTTGTTTTCAAAATTTTTTTTTGAACCGTATGCATCCAAAGGTGCACGTACGGTTCCTAAGGGATAGAATTTTGTCCTAATCAACCGACTTCATCGAGAAAGATTACTTTTTTTAGGCCAAGAAGTTGAGAACGAGATATCGAATCAAATTGTTGGTCTCATGGTATATCTCAGTCTAGAAGATAATACTAGGGACCTTTTTTTGTTTATAAACTCTCCTGGTGGATTGGTAATGCCTGGAATAGCCATTTATGATACTATGCAATTTGTGATACCCGAGGTACATACAATATGCATTGGATTAGCTGCTTCAATGGGATCTTTCATTCTGGTTGGGGGAGAAATTACCAAACGTCTAGCATTCCCTCACGCTTGGCGCCAATGGTTTTTATTTGAAAAAAAAAAAAGACTATGCCTTCGCCATATCGAATATGAATAATAAGTAATAATAGCATGGCACTTTGAGTTCGATATGAACAAACCATTATTGTTTTTTCAGAACATGAGATTTTGTATCGAGATAGTAGTATGAAACAAAGGTTATTTCCGATTTTATCTTATGTGTCGGGAGAACATTTCAGCGTCACAAACCATTTTTATTCCACACTGGAAGCCTTTTTTATTATATTTATGAAAGAAAGAGTACGAAAATGAAAAAAAAAAAGTATTTCCTTATTTAATCGTATCAGAAAGACACTTTGGGATTGCTAAATCACCGACGAAATAAATATATAGAAAGCAACAGAACCATCATAGTATTTTTTTACTCTTACGAAAAGAAGGACGGTAAATGGATTATTCCACGATCTAAATTGTATGTATTCCATTTCTTTCTTCGATGGAAGGGGGAGGGAATAGATAGGAGGAGTAAATTCCATTGCAGAGCCGTATGCAATGCACAAAAGATGCCCGTACGGTTGTTCAATTTTTTTCTTGTTATTTTTTTATCCCTTTAGCCCGCCCAATCTTGCGAGATAGAAGAACCATTAATGATGTTATATCAATTCATCAGGGTTATGATTCACCAACCTGCTAGTTCTTTTTATCGGTCACAAACAGGGGAATTTATCCTGGAAGTGGAAGAACTAATGAGACTTCGCGAAACCCTCACAAAGGTTTATGTACAAAGAACGGGCAACCCTTTGTGGGTTGTATCCGAAGACATGGAAAGGGATGTTTTTATGTCAGCAACAGAAGCCCAAGCTCATGGAATTGTTGATCTTGTAGGGATTTAAAATGAAAATACTGGGGATTTACGTGAAATCCCTAATGCCATTTCAAAACATAATTTTTATTTTCCGCGATTTGATATTGAGTCGAAATAATTCATAATCATCAATCATAAATCAGGTTAAGATCGATCTAAACCAACCCATTCTATATATATATATATATACAACATGCCAACTATTAAACAACTTATTAGAAACACAAGACAGCCAATAAGAAATGTCACAAAATCTCCCGCTCTTAGAGGATGTCCTCAGCGTCGAGGAACATGTACTAGGGTGTATGTGCGACTCGTTTAGATCATGAACTCGAACAGATGAGACAACTTTTTCAGTATCAATATCAAGGATTAGTACCAATGAATAGGATAGATAGAGTAGAATAAGGCCATTTACTATCTAAAACTAAAAACGAAAAATGAGGATCTATCATATACCCTGTTGTGTATTGTGTATGGAATTTATGGTTTCCATTGGTGTAAATCCAATCACCTCGATTTGAGATGAGAATAAATCCCCCATTGGTAGCAAATGGTTATCCATTAAGCGGGGGAAATAGTATTAT